AAAACTTAGCATCAACACCTAACTAACACAAAAACTTAGCATCATTTGATTATAACCCCTCTACATCATAACTATTACCTCTTTCTATAATTAACTATACCTACCCTACTCACATAACCACACCCCGTAGGGTAGGTAAGGAATTGGTATTATATTATCTCTACCTATTATATTAATCTTTACCTCTTATTAATTATAATATGATCTCTTATTATATATAATGGTTCCCCCCTTTATATTATATTATAATACATCACTATTCATAACCAATAACATTAACTCATCATAACTATTACCTCTTTCTATAATTAACTATACCTACCCTACTCACATAACCACACCCCGTAGGGTAGGTAAGGAATTGGTATTATATTATCTCTACCTATTATATTAATCTTTACCTCTTATTAATTATAATATGATCTCTTATTATATATAATGGTTCCCCCCTTTATATTATATTACTATTCATAACCAATAACATTAACCTATGATAAAACTATCCCATTTATCTAATTTCATCAAACTAGTGATATATCTTCAAAACCACCTTCAAATATTATCTGACTAAACCGACACCTTTGATACGAAAAACCAACATGCACTATAACACCTAGATAACACTCTCACCACAATCATAAAAAATTTTCCCTCATTTATAAGAGTCTATATAATATATTATGAACACAAAATCGCACTTCCGCTTGTAGTCCCATTAAATTAAACCAAATTTCACCCTAAGTTTCAAGCAATTAACTACGACACCATATTACAGTTACCACTACAACCCTCTTACAAAGCAAGGGTTGGAAAAAAAAGTGAGACTTTCTCACAATAAGAAACTCAAACACTATACTACCCGCTTCCGCGGACCTCTGACTTGGAAAGACAGAATACTTCACTTATACTAACAGCATTCTCCTTCTAGTAAATCACAAAATAAAATAAAACCACAAAAAGCAAACCCAAAACTAAAACTTTCAAAGAAAGAAAAGAAACCCCAAATAATCCCAAACCACTAATCCTATTCTTACACAAATCAAACAAATAAACCTCTCACCGATAAAAAGAAAAAAAACAAACCTCACTCAACCACAAATACAATCTATAAACACTTCCAACCAATCTTTCACTGCCTCATAATAAACTATTCCACTTATCTCCCCCAACTCCAAAATCTCAAACAAAAAAAACTACACCCACCACACAACCTAACAACTGCAATACAACAAATCCTAAACTCCAAAATCCTCTTAACTCAGAATACTCCATAAATAAAACACCTCCACAAAATTTAATCAAACTCCTAAAAAAGCAAACCAAAGAAATTAAAACATAACCACTAGAATAACCACATTTCAGCCCACCAACCCTCTTAAACAACAACAAAGCAAATCGCACAGAATAAACATAAGAAATCAAAAACCCCACCAACATCAATCCCAAACAAATTACACTATAATTATATAAAAACACAGAAAATAAACCATGCTTTCTAAAAAAAACTCCCAAAAATGGAAACCCACATAAAGAAAAAATTAAAACAGCCTGAGACACCACACCATACAAACCTAGGTATCGAGAAGTATACACACCATTTCTTTTCTGACTTCCACCCGAAGTACTCATCAAATCACCCACAGACATAAATAAAAAACACTTAGCCACCCCATGCGACAATAATTGAATTAAAGCAAGCATTAAATCACCAAAAACAAAAAATATCAAACATCATGAAACTTTATTACAAGTAGATAGAGCAACCACCTTCTTTAAATCAGTAAAAACAATAGCACATAAACCCCTGATAATAACACTTATAATCCTAAAAAAAAACAAGCCTTCCAATCTTTCTAACCTCCTAATATAACCATAACGACAGACAAACCATACACCAGCTGCAACCAATGTTGAAGAATGAACCAATGAACTTACCGGTGTAGGAGCACGCATCGCTTCTAACAACCAAGAAATAAATGGATATGCAGCACTCTTAGTCAACACAACCAACATAAAAAAGACCACAAACAACAAACTAGAATAGTCAACCCATTTTCTCAACCACATTATAAGCAAAAACAATGACACATCCCCAAACCGGGATGCAAAGACAGTTATCAACGAAGCACGCAAACTCGCAGATTTGGAATAAAACAAAATTAAAAAAAATCTAACCAAACCTAAATATTCCCATAAAACCAACCTAAATACTAACGATGAAGAAAACACTAAAATACCCATAACATACAAGAATCACACAATTAACCCATACAACAAACCCCCTTCCACCAATCCAAAAAAATAATGATAACAGTAAAAAAGAGCCAAACTACCACAACAAACTAACATTAACCACCTCACCAACCTTATCTCATCAAAAAAAAAAAGAAAAAAAAACTCCTTTAACACATAATTTGTCAACAAAACAGAGCCCTGTCATCCAATAACAGACATACCTCATATAACCGTAAATCCCATCAACATAAATAAAACAAACACATACACCTTTGACAGAAACCCTTGTTTCCTGTTTGTGGCCGAAACACAAACCCCCTGTATTGAGTTATCAAATCAGCATGGGGGAATTAATCCATGTTTGATATTGAGTTATCAAATCAGCATGGGGGAATTAATCCATGTTTGATGCTTAAAACCAACCCATTAAATCTGGCACCCGTGCAAATACCCAATCTTAATATTATCTTCATAAAGTAGGCATTGCAATTTAAATGCAAGTCAAATAATTTCAAATTACTTGAGAAAACCTTCATACCCACAAGGGGGGCCAATACCCATAAATTAATCCTAAATCAATCCCATTCAATCATCTGGCACCCCTAATTCCAACTGAATAACACCTAAAAATTTACAATTTTTCATACTCTTTACATTTATACTAAGTTGACCTAAACATAACTAAACACTAACGATAAAACGCATCCTTCTGACCTGTTACCACACTAACTCTTACAAACCCTACCATCAAAATCAAACAAAATAAGCAATAAGAAAATCCTTCAAAATAAGAACATAGATAATGACTGCTCTCAAAAAACACTTTTAAGCTTCTCATACTAAACCGAAGCATTGCCCATATAAAAATAAAAAACACCACAAATGCTATTAAACTACCACCAACCAACGGAGACGGGTTGGGTTTATGAATAGACACAAAAATAAATAATACATATACACCACCAACATAAACCAAACAAAATAACACCATATATCATGAAAACCCTACTACCGAATAAAGATAGCCTGAGACACTCAACGCACTACTCACCAACAATACACAATACGTAACAGGATGTGATGCAAATTTAAAAAACAATAAACAGGAAAAATATAATCTCAAAAAAATACTTCCTAACACTTAACTTTATTGCTTAACTACCTCCACTACTATCGGCATATAAGCGTGACCTGCTCCACACAACTCACTGCAATAACCAACAAAAACCCCCAAACGCTCGGGACAAAAAAAAATCTGATTAACTCGACCAGGTACACCATCCATCTTTAATTTATACTCAGGCAAAGAAAATGAATGAATAACATCACTAGAAGTAACCAATAAATGATACGGCACTTTAACCCCTAAGCGCAATGGCTTATCTACTCCACCAACAAAATCAGTCATAAAAGAATCATAACTCATCCCCTCCCCACAAAACTCATAATTTCAGTATCACTGTCGACCAACTACCTTAACAATACCAGCAGACTCGACAACACATTCATTTGATAAATACTGTAAATTCAAAAAACACAAACCTCTAACCATCAAAGTTGGCACGACAGTCCACACTAGCTCCACTACGCGATTTTCATAATCTAAAGCGACAACCCCATTACAGCCTACCTGACAAATTAACACAATAAACACCCACAAAGGTATAAAAGAACAAATAAAAAAAACATAACGCAACAACTCCAAATACAACAAGTTCAAAAGCATAAGTCAAAGAAAATAAACCCAAGACCTATTAACATCCGGTTCCCCCAACGTTACCATGTTACGACTTATCATAGCTCAACACCATGAGCGACGGGCGATATGTACCCTAACTAAATCAACTTCAAAAGAACTTTTTCATTTCTTTTTACTTCCGAGTCCTTAATACAACCAATCACTTTACAGAAAAGCCCTTTTATTACAGTAGTGCATTATGACTTTGCCATAAGCAGCACATAGACCTGGATTAAATTAATTAATAAACACCTATTAACACTAATCATAAATCTCTAAACCGGACATACACTAACACTATAAACAAAGTAAACTATTAAGCGGACTATCTTTTACCAAACACACTCCCCCGGACGAACTTCATTAGCTGCCAAATTCTTTTAGTTTCAACTAAAGCAACAAACTTCACAATTTTATACAAGGGTCTCTAATCCTTTTTTATCAATAACCTTCTTCACAATCAATAAATAATTTCCAAAAAGAAAAAAATTCCACCTAAGCTCATCAAATTATTAAATGAAATATTTCAACTAAAACAAAGAGATAGGCTAAACAGAATAACCGCGGATGCTGGCACTGAGTATTCTCCACCTACAAAAAGTATCCTAATCTGAGTTACCTCAAACATATAAGATCTAATTACTAACAAGTAAGCCTAGCAAGCACCTTACTTAAATAAATACAACAACTTTATGTAATAATACTTTTCACTCTTCCATTACCAGAATTAAATAATTTAAAGGTACGGATTACAAAACGAATCCTATAAATCTTTGCAAAATCTATCATAAATCTAATTATTACGTACCCAACATAAATTATAAACAATCCTTTCGTACTAGCTTATAACCAATGTAGATAAGAACCGACCTGGCTTACACCGGTCTTAACTCAACTCATGAAGAGAATTAAGGTCGAACAGACCTATTGTACTAACTTCTGCACCAATACAATTACTCTAAATCAACATCGAGATGGCAACTAAATAAATCGATTTGATCTCTCATTATTTCTTACCTAGTTATCCCCGAGGTAACTTAACCCTATTTCCCTAATAAGGATCATAAAATATATAAACTATATACTTCTGCCCCAGACAAATAAAATCCAAAATCTTATAAAGCTCTCGGGGTCTTTCCGTCTAACAAAACATATCTGGAATCTGCACCAGACCTCCAATTTCAAATATATTTCTCATCTACCTTATTCACAGCCTCTGGTAAAACCATTCAAACAATCCCCCAATTAAAAGGCAATTAATTATGCTACCTTAGCACAGTCAGTATACTGCGGCCATTAATCACAAACATTGGGCAGGCCTTACTATTAATATTCATCAAATAGCAATGTTTTTAATAAACAGTCCGAAGCCCGGCGAGAAAAAAAAGAAATATTTATTTTACTTATTCTATCATACTTAAAAACAACATATTACTTTCAAAAGGCTTAAATAAAATCTACATTCAGTTTCACCTTCTTATATTAACACACTATTAAGCTTAAAGTAACCCTAACCTCAAACTACAAAAACCAAAAACCAGATTCTTAACTATTTCATCATCTCCTAACAATGAAACTAACACAAAATCTTCCTTTTCTAATCAGATATTAAATTGCACGTCTTATTTTTCACATCTTTTTCAAGTTTTAAAAAGAGCTTCCCGCTCACTTCTTACGTCCTAAACAAACACAAAAAAGATCGCAATTCTTCGGAACTACAGTATTTCTGTTATTTAATCAACAAATCATGATGCAAAAGGTACCCAACCTAATTATTAACTTCACTACTAATAGTCTCAAAACTAATGAAAAAAATCTGACTACCAAATATCACTGTTTTACAAAAACAGCATTCTAACCTTAAACTATTTTTTCTACACATTTCCTAACCTAAAAATCCACCGTGACGGCCCACTGATATAACTTGTGTGTTGAGGCACTGGCACCCTAACCACATTAAAAATCAAATTATTTCTACCTCAAACAAAAAATACCTTTTTCTGCACCGTTAACGACTCCCACAATAAAAAAACCAAAAAGAAACCACTAACTACTGATATTAAGCCCCCCAACGACATAATACTATTAATTCAAGAAAAGGATAGATCATAGACACATACACGACGTGGTAACCCACACATACCCAAATAATGCATAGGAAAAAAACACAGATTAAATCCAACCATAGAACATAACCAATGACCCTGCAACAAATACTTATTTAAGCTAAGTCCTGTAATAACAGGTCATCATCATATAATTGAAATAACAACACTTCTGTATGAACCTAATGAAAGAACATAATGAAAATGAGCAACCACAAACCAAGTATCATGAACTATTGTATCTAAAACAGACGCCGACAACACAATACCAGTCACACCCCCTATAGTAAACAAAATTATAAATCCTATAATCCACCATAAAACCGGATCCCCACTACGAATACTCCTACCACTCAACATATATAATCAAGAAAATATCTTAATCCCTGTAGGAATACCAATAACCATAGTTACGGAACTAAAAAATACAGCTGTCTTCACATCTAAACCCACCATAAACATATGATGAGCTCACACCACCCTACCTAAACAAAGAATAGATGCCATAGCAAACACCAAACCAAAATAACCAAAAAGTGAATCCCTATTACTTAAACTCAAACAAATATGACTAACTATACCAAACGCTGGTAATATCAAAACATAAACTTCAGGATGTCCAAAAAACCAGAAGAGATGTTGAAATAACACTGGATCTCCACCTCCTAACGGATCAAAAAAAGACGACTCAAATTTACGATCAAACAATAACATTGTAATACCTGCAGCCAATACCGGCAAAGAAATTATTAACAACACAGAAGTAAATAAATAAGCTCAAACAATTATAGACTGCCGCGAAGCTTTTCAATCCTCCACACCCCCATAAATAGTACAAATAAATTTCAAGGAACTCAAAATACTAGAAACTCCAGCCAAATGTAAACTAAACATCATAAAATCCGCACCATGACCTACAGAATAATCGCCACCAGACAATGGCGGATAAAAAGTTCAACCTACACCAGAACCTAAAAACATTCTCAAAGCCAAACACACTGACGCTGGTAAAATCAATCAAGCTCTTAAAGCATTTAAGCGAGGTAAATTCAAATCAGGAATACCTAATAATAACGGCAATAAATAGTTTCCAAATCCCCCTATCAATACAGGCATTAGAAAAAAAAAGATCATAGTCACCCCATGTATAGTAATAACATAGTTATAAACTTCCGGAGCAACCACATTATAATAAGGTTCCACAAAATTCAACCGAATTAACATCCTAAGAGATAAACCTAAAAAGCCTCCCCACACACCCAACACAAAATAAATAAAACCAACACGCTTATGATCCATAGTAAACAACCACACTAAACCCCTCACTATCAGCAACTAACACAAAGTTTCTTTTTATTTTGAAAATAAATAGTCATTCTTAACTTAAGTCACTCTCTAAAGAAAGTCGGATTACTTATAATCCTCTTTACCGTTAGCAGCAGTAAACCAATAACCTTCTAACACTAATAACCTCAACTCACATAACCCTTATTAATCTCCACACCAAAACCAACACACACCAAAACCAAGAAAAAAATATAATAACTCAAATTCTTAAACAACATTCCCTGCAATGGAAATTTCAACAACAGCGATATCTCCAAATCAAAAACTACAAAAAAAACCAACAACACAAAATAAGTATAACTAAAATAATTTTCGACGACCCGTTGAGATAAAAACCCACACTCATATGAACTTACCCACACACGCGCTCCATCAACTCTATACCAATCCATTTTTCAAATAAACATATGAAACACCAAAATCATCAAAAAAACCAAAAAAAAAATACCCAAACAACTTAAAATAATGTACATAAATCTGCTGAATAAAACAAGATTTACAACATAGGAGTAAGAATCCTAAGCTTTTTTTAAGCTACCAGCAGACATAAATACCGACGAAAGTTTAACTTTACCATTACTATATCACAGTAACCTGCTGAGCAGCCCTACCGGCTCAACTCACTTAATATAACTAAGATCTCAAATCCCCAAAATTCACATTTTATATTAAACTATGAAGCTGAACACATATCACGATTCAGGACAAAACAACACATCATCTTAAAGTTAACAGCCTTACAATTTAAACTTAATCTACTAGAATCCAAAACTATACCACAAAAAACAGGAAAAATACAAACAACAAAATCGCCCACTTTCACATGAAACCTATAAAGTAATCATAACGCAAACGCGGAAGCGTCGCACGAGCCCAAATAAAAAAAACCGAGTGAAAAATAGTCAAAAATACAACAAAAACCCCCCCAAAAAAAAGCAAAGATGTCAATCAAGAAAAAATATAAATTATCAAATATTCACACGCAAACAAACAAGTAAAAGGAACACCACAATACTCTGTACTCAAACCACTAACTAATTCCCTCTCAGCCTCAGAATAATCTAACGGTGTACGGTTACATTCACATAAAATACCTACCAACCACAAAAAATAACAAACAGGAATAACCATAACCAACAACCATCTATTATGCAACACACTCCCCATTCTATAACTCCCAAAAACCAAAGCACAAATTATAACAACACACATAAAACACGCTTCAAAGGTAACTGAGCTAAAAGCAGAACGTACACATCTTATCAACCCATACTTATTATAACATCCCCATCCCAAACTTAACATCCTATAACCCCTCATACTAGTAACAACCAAAAACCACAACATTACATTATCAGAAAAAAAACCTCTATAACATAACGCGTAAATTACACAATAAACAACAGCCAAAAACACCAATAACACAACCCCCAACCAACCTAATCATCTACGAACCTCAAAAAAAGGAACCTTAAACTTTATAATCAACTTCATTAAATCTGCAAACCTTTGCAACAACCCCACTATACCCACCTTATTAGGCCCCTTACGAATCTGCATATATCCTAAAACCTTACGCTCCCTCAACACAAAGAAAGCTACAAACAACATAATTAAAACAAAAGCAAACAACCCCCTAAAAAACATATATAATCCTCTCATCATCTACACCCACTTCGATAAAACTATCACCTCCAGCACGACAAACTGACATTCTCCAACATTAAACCAGAAATGAACAATCAACAACAAGAAACCCCACCTAATGTTTGCAGAACACCAATTCTCATAAATTAAACTATGTTGTTAATAAAATAAATACTGACAATAAGACCTCAATCTATCTTTTACGTGTAAAATAAACATTTTAAACTAAACTACCTTGCCACAAAACAAGACTATAAAACATTAAACAAGCCTCCCATTTCCTTAGGCACCTCTTGACTTATGATCAACTTAACCAAATAAAACTGCTCAGATATATTATAAAATACCCAACACACAAAAACAGGAAAATAACAAGAAAAAATACATCCCCCAATTACTAACTTATAAAAAACCGATATAGAACAAGGAAAAGAAACCAACAACCTACAAAACATAAAACACAATCCAACCCCATCTAAAGACATATCACCCCCCTTCTTCTCAAAAAAGCAAATAACCATAGTAGCCCAAACAACATAAACAACATACAAGTAAGCCAAATAATCCAACGATACAACCAACGACATAACAACTAGAGATGCACTAGAAACCAACATCATATGCGACCAACAATAGTATCAATTATAACTTATAACCCAAAAAACACTACCACAAAACAAAAAAGTCACAGCAGATAACCAATTTACAATCCCAATATAACTACAACTAAGAAAAAAAGAAAAAAAAAAAAAGGAGGCCTTCAAAGCAGTGGAAAGACCTCAGACAACTAATCAATTAGAACCAATAATAACATTATAAACCCAACCAAAAAATGGAAATAAACCAAACTTTATTAAGAAGCCTAAAATCATTAAAGGCATCAAATCTACAAACATAACACCACACAAAATCAACGAAGATGATATACTTGATGCTACTATATAGCTAAACAATCTATTAAGCTTTTCTGTCTCCATTCTCAAAAAAAAAGATGGTACTAAACATAATGATCTTAATTCCAGATATAATCAAAAAAAACACAAATTCCCACTGAAAAGCATCAACACTGTAAACAATACTACCCCACAAACCCTTAAAAAACTAATTAAATAACCCCGCATATTAAAGCATAAAATTAATGATCTTCCGAAAATGATAAGATCCTACAAACAATAAATCAATGAACCAACGCTACAAAGACTTCATAAAAAAATAAAACAAACAAAAACGCTACAACCCACCATGAGCTCAAACACAAAGCCCCTAAAACATATCCTCCAACAGAACCTATTGTCAAATTAACAAAAGGACGTATCATCAAAACTATAGGACGTACTATATATCTGAGAGTCTCAGCCAAACAAACAAATGGAGCAATCCAAATAGGAGTACCTTTAGGTACTAAACTGGAAAAAAATCTTGACACACCACCATCAACTATCCGACACAAAAACAACGAGAAAAACAAAGGAAATATAATAAAAAATAGGTATACACCAAACCCTCAAATACCAAAAATGTAAGGCATACGTAAACTTAAAAAGCAAAACAACATTACCCCTAAAACAAAACGATAGAAATAATCAAATCAACCCCCTTCTATAATATTAAACACTCCATTCCACACCACTTTTAAACGAGACATAAACATAATGAAGAAGGAACAACAACAGTTATATTATTTGAACATGAACCAAACAGTTTACTTAACTTACCCTTCTCACTTACAAAACCTTCCCCCACATTACTAATATATCTTTAGTTCTTCAAACTAACACTTTTAACTTAAGCTAGAAGGAATTAATGACTGTAATCAAAAACTACTTCCCTTTACGACCAAAACATAAAATGCTAACAAACACCAGATTACACAAACAACTAAACAACCATAAACCCTATAAACCTCCAAATAACTAAAAATAATATTGACCTCTTATACACCCAAACTTCAGATACCCCCAATCTAATTTTATAGTGACGAGTCAATAAACCACCTATAAAAAATAATGGTACCAGACCTCTACAAAATAAATACATAAAAAATACATATACAAAGGACAAACTTAATGGCCCACTTTCACATAGAACAAAAACTTCAGAAAAAAATTGCATGGTGGGGGGTAGCGACGCAACAGTACACAAACACCCAACAGTCAAACAACGAAACAACAAGCTCCTAGATAAACAAAACTTCAAAATATTCCAATTTCGAGACCCTGAAACATCATACGCCATTCACAACAGCACAAAAGTCACACCAGCCGATAAACCATGCCCTAAGGAAAATAAAAAGGCTATAGCAGACCCTTCAAATCTTACAACACACAAACACACGGATACAATAATCATATGTGATAACCTCATAAAAGCCAACCAACGCTTACCATCCAACTCCCGAGTAGCACTAAAAAAAAATAGCACTGACATCAACATAGAAACAATTACGTAACCTTCAAAAAAAAGACTATATGGAAGTATAAAACAACAAAACCGACAAACCCCAAGTACACCCAACTTCATGATATAACCACTTAAACACACAGATACTGCCCTACTAGCCTCAGCATGAACTATTGGCAATCACACATGAAACGGAGGCAAAGGTATCTTAGTAATAAACATCACACCCAACACAGCCACAACTACTTCACTAACACCCTGCATCATATCCCTAAACCAAAACCTTATATTATAACTCCCCCAAAAAAAAGAAAAATAAAATAAACACAAGAGCATAGGTAACCTAGTCAAAACAACATAACCTAACAAATATCAAGAAGCTATGTAACGCTCAGAGTACGGAGACTCTATTACTAACAACAACAGTAAACAAAGAATTGACAACTCATAAAAAACTCAAAACATAAGAGCATGAACACAACAATAACTAATCAAAGAACAAACCACCCTTAATGTTATAACCGCTGTTGACACCCAACTAATCTTCGTAAACACAAACACTAGTGAAATCCACAAGAACACTGATAATAAACATAAATAGAATCTTACAGAATCAAAACAAAAGAAACTACTAAACGTACCATAGAGCCCTACAACATATGAAACACCTCTGCTAAAACCAACACCAAACCATAATCACATACAAAACCTAAAAAAAACAAACCCTACACACCCACTATATCAATCAAACTTCTGTAATCCCATAAACGTGTCAAAACCACTAACCCTAAAGTCACCTCAATAGTAAAAATTACCATTAAAGCAATAAAAAAAATACGTCTTTCATCTCAATTACACAACAAACACACAAAAAGAACCAATACATTAAGATTCTCTATAACTATCAGACAATTTAACAACCGCGACAAAGACAAAACAAATCTTAACAAAATTATGAATACCCCTAACAACAATATTACCCCAAATACCATAAAGCCTCCTTTCTATAAATACTTGCTATAATCTTTAACAGAATAAGGCTCTGCCCACAGAGCCTTAAACATAACCAATAAAACTACTAGTCCTAAACTAAAAATCTTTCTTATATCAACATACGGATACTCTGGATGACATGCACCCAAATACCTCAACAACAAAAAAACAGAAACAATACTCCAAAAAACATACTGTCGAAGAACACTATAACTACAAGACTGATTATGGGTTGGTAACCACAACACAAACAAAAAAACAATTACTAATACTAAGCCACCAATCTTAGAGCTTATAGAACGAAGCATAGCATAAAAAGCTAAAAAATACCACTCAGGCTTTATACTTTCCGGGGTAACCAATGAATCTGCCTCAATAAAACTCTCTACATCTAACACCCTGTCAGGCAAAAATAACATAAAAAAACAAACTACCCTTAATAAAAACATCAAAACAAAACCATCCTTCGCAGTAAAAAATCTATGAAATAAAACAACATCTCTGTATCCACCCTTCACAAACAAAGGATTATTAGATCCAGACTTATGCAAATAAAACAAATGAACCACGCTTAAACCAATAATTATAAAAGCCAAACACACATGCGCAGAAAAAACCCGAACCAACGTAACATTCGTAACAGAAAAACCCCCTACAATAAAGCTATATAAGCTCGTACCAACAAAAGGCACTCTTTTTACTATAGATGTTAAAACCGTGGCAGCTCAATAAGACATCTGATGTCATGGCAATATATAACCTAAAAAAGCTTCCACCATCATCAAAATATACAAAACAAATCCAACATTTCAAACCCCTAACTTACTATAACTAGAATAATACAAAGCCCGACCCATATGCACAAACAACAAAACAAATATAAACCTTACACCCCATATATGCATATAACGAACTAATCAAACAAACAAACCCTCTTTAGTAAAATCCACAACACACCCAAACCTTAATTTATAATCTGCCACATACAAAAAAGAAAGAATAACACCAGAAACAACCTGAAAAACCAAAAAAGCACTAATCATAAAACCCCTACACCAAAAATATCTCAAAGATAATTTAGTAGGCAAATCAACTACATTATTTCGAACCAAAGACAACATCCCTTCCTCCGCACATACCATATAATCTCCAGCACCACAAGCTAACAGTTTATTTAACCTACAGAAGAATCAAACCCTACGAAAGGTAAACAACCGTATAAACCAACAACCAAATATAATCCACAAAATGCCAATACCACACAATCATATTTTTATAATAGTCATTTAGCTTTAAATCACCAAACCCCAAAATCAAACCTAAGCCTCCCATACCTAACAATACATGCAAAAAATGCAATCCAACTGTACAAAAACAGGCAGCAAAATAAACCGAAGATATTAAACAACAACGACATTCATACAACTCATACAACTGCAACACAACAAACCCCCCACCTAAAATCAACGTAAAAATAAGATGCATATAAGCACCCGATAACCCCATAGAATGGTGATAAGCCGTCACAGTAATAGAAGATCCTATCAAAAGAAAACAACCCAAAAATGGCAATTCCAAAAAATGAGACAAACTTCCAGACACAAACCTCTCACTCCATAAACATGTAACAAATAAAGAAAAAAAGGCCAATACTTCAGTCATAATAAACAGCAAGAACCCATCTACATAATGAAACTCATTATTTAATAACTCCTTTAAAAGAAACAAAACAACAAATCCTACCACACCAAGTACCAATACTACAACAGATAAATTTCAAAAAAAGAGATTTACCAACATTAAAAAAACAACCCAAGAATTCAATACCGGCAACAAGCTCAT